AAACGGCTTGACCTCCCCGAGCTCTTGTGGTACAATTTTCTCCCCACGGAACCCAGACTTCCGATTCGGTTCACGGAAGAGGGGTAGTAGAACGCAGTGGGGCTTGACTAGTGGCTCGTCACGGAACAGGCTGACGAAGCTGCAATCGACTAAACAAATAACCCATTAACCTTAATTTTTTTTCTTTTCCCTTCGTATGTATTCTTATTTTTTCTTTTTGCTGCCGCTTCAGCGTCGTCGTCGCTGGCAAATTCCAGGTAGTGGTCGGATCCTACCCACTCCAGATTTTGGCTCACCTACTTATCAGGGTAGTTCATTAGCGTTAGGTTGCTGGATCCTCTTCAGGTAGCCTCGTCGAAAAAACGAAATAAAGAACGAGAGTGAGATATCGAAACTGTCTTCATTTCAAAAAGAATTCCTTATCAAGAAATAGTTAATGATGCGGATAAGCTGATACCGACTCGTCAATCTCCTCCATACTCAATCCGCATCATATTACTTGCACGAAAACGAGGAACTTGCTAACAAATCTACCCATCGATTTGATAGATTTTTCATCTTTCTACCTGGGTTGCTTATTAATAATAACGGGATCCGGGAAATGAGTGGGGCGAGAAGCCGAAGCCTTAAAAATGAATTGAAAAGGATTTAATTATCTTTCTCTTCTTTTGTAAATTCTTTTGTATTTGCAGTTGAAAAAAAAGAAGAAGAAAAAGGAGAAATAAAAAAAAAAAATTGGGAGGAATTCCGGACTTTTTTTCTCAGGAGTATTTCTTCTACAAGGATTATTTGAATGACGAGGAGCCGTATGAGGTGAGAATCTCACGTACGGTTCTGTATAGTGACATTGGAGCTGTCGACTATTCCACGACTACACCGAAAAAACCCAACTCTGCCCTACGCAAAGTCGCGAGAGTTCGACTAACCTCCAAGTTTGAGGTAACGGCTTACATACCAGGCATTGGCCATAATTTGCAGGAACATTCGGTGGTCCCCGTGAGAGGTGGAAGGGTCAAAGACCTACCCGGTGTTAGGTATCACATTGTTAGAGGAACCTTAGATGCTGTAGGGGTGAAGGATCGTAAAAAAGGGCGTTCTAGTGCGTTGCAGAACATTGTCATAACTTGTATCATTGCAATGATTCCGTATCAGTTGTTCTGATATGTTAAATGTGTAGCCGACCCAGCACTGCCGGGGGACTAAAGCCTGCTACTACAGAGATTGATAGAGATTAATTATTATCTATCTATTTGTATGAAACAACTTGGTGTCTAAGGTGTTCTATTCCAGTAAGTTGAGTTTTACCTAGACTCTCACCTGGAAAGTCCTAGGATGTCTTTTCCTCTTGGAACAGGTTTAGATTACGACTACGGAGATTCGGTGAAGGCTTCATGCACATCTACTGGTTGGATTGATAAACCTACGGACATTCCCAGTAAGATAACTGAATTGCAAGATTTTCTTCCTTTATATCTAGACTTCGACTTCTTCTATCCGTGGAATAGATTTTATCCGTGGAGTAGGAGAAAACGGATACTCAGTGTGCGATGAGTAAATATGATTTGCATTAAAAAAAAATAAATGGTTCAAAATCATTAGAATAGTTTCTATTTAATCATGTGGAAAGCTGTATTCGATGAAAGTCGCACGTGCAGTTTGGAGGGAGATCCTCGACTAACCGGTGGATCCACCCTACAATATGGAGTGAAAAAGCCAAAATAGTAGATTGAGATACCATTGAGATAAAAGAATTGATTGAAATCTGACATATTTATATTTGTAAACTCGTGTTACATCGGAGCAGTGTAGCGAACAGAAAGAAAAATATCGAATCAGATCCAATTTATCGTAATCGATTAGTAAATCTGCTAGTTGATCGTATCTTGAAAAATGGCAAGAAATCACTGGCTTATCAGATTTTTTATCAGGCTATGAAGCGGATTAGGTAAAAGACAAATAGGAACCCACTGTCTGTTCTGCGACAGGCGGTGCGCGGGGTAACTCCCGATGTAGTGACAGAAACCAAACGTGTAGGTGGATCAACTTATCGAGTTCCCGTTGAAGTAGTACCGGCAGAGGGAAAAGCTTCGGCTATCCGGTGGTCATTAATCGCGTGTCGAAAACGCTCAGGTCGAAGTATGGCTTTAAGATCGAGTGATGAATCGATGGATGCCGCCAGGAATTCCGGTAGTGCCATACGAAAAAAAGAGGAGACTCATAAAGTTGCGGAAGCTAACAAAGCTTTTGCCCATTTCCGCTAGTTTCGGATTCGTTCCAATCCACAATCTTTCCGTTGTGGATTGGAACCGGGGCACAAACTATCGGGGAATCAAAAGAAACTATGGAGAAATGGTTGAGTGAGGAGTCGGTGACAAATAACGGGTGTCTAAGCCACAAGTGGGGATTGACAACTACTTCTTCTTTCAGGTTGTTAATTATTAGACTCCTTCTAACTAAATAAGATAGCGGGGGGGGGCCAATGCAGAGTTGCGGAGTGCCTCGCAAAAAGGCTTGACGCGTGACCAGTTTTTTCAGAGACTGAAATTAATTGAGGCGCGCACCGCATAGTGCATAGAGTAAGAATTTAATTCTTCTCTGAAAAAGGAAGAAAGCCTTGTTGTAAAACAACGGCTAAATTTTGTTTGAGACATCGAAAAGAAGCCCCCATATCCGAGAATTCTGGGGACTCAATTAATTTCGGTTGACACAGATAGGTTTTTGTGATATATTACAAATTAACAGGCTTACTAGCCTGGGGAATCACTAATTATATCTCGAAAACCGAAAATTACCATGACCGCAACTTTAGAACGACGCGAAAGCGCAAGCTTATGGGGTCGCTTCTGCGACTGGATCACCAGCACCGAAAACCGTCTTTACATCGGATGGTTCGGTGTCTTAATGATTCCCACCTTACTAACCGCAACCTCTGTATTCATCATTGCCTTCGTCGCAGCTCCTCCCGTAGATATTGATGGTATTCGCGAACCCGTTTCTGGTTCTTTGCTATACGGTAACAACATTATCTCCGGTGCTATCATCCCTACTTCTGCAGCTATTGGGTTACATTTCTACCCAATCTGGGAAGCAGCTTCCGTCGATGAATGGCTTTACAATGGTGGTCCTTACGAACTTATCGTCCTTCACTTCCTACTTGGTGTAGCTTGCTACATGGGTCGCGAATGGGAACTGAGCTTCCGTTTAGGTATGCGTCCTTGGATCGCTGTTGCGTACTCGGCTCCTGTCGCAGCTGCTGCCGCCGTCTTCTTGATCTACCCAATTGGTCAAGGAAGTTTCTCTGACGGTATGCCTCTAGGCATTTCTGGTACTTTCAACTTCATGATCGTCTTCCAGGCTGAGCACAATATCCTTATGCATCCCTTCCACATGTTGGGTGTAGCTGGCGTATTCGGCGGCTCTCTATTCAGTGCTATGCATGGTTCTTTGGTAACTTCTAGTTTGATCAGAGAAACAACTGAGAATGAGTCTGCTAATGCAGGTTATAAGTTCGGTCAAGAAGAAGAAACCTACAACATCGTAGCTGCTCACGGCTATTTCGGTCGTTTGATCTTCCAATATGCTAGCTTCAACAATTCTCGTTCTCTACACTTCTTTTTAGCTGCTTGGCCCGTAGTAGGTATCTGGTTCACCGCTTTAGGCATTAGCACTATGGCATTCAACTTGAATGGTTTCAACTTCAACCAATCCGTGGTTGACAGCCAAGGTCGTGTTATAAACACCTGGGCTGATATCATAAACCGTGCTAACCTAGGTATGGAAGTCATGCATGAACGTAACGCTCACAACTTCCCCCTAGACCTGGCTTCTGTTGAAGCTCCTTCTACAAACGGATAATATCCTTCTGGTTATGTGGCACAACTGGATACCAAATCTCTTAACTCCGGAAGGAGGTTTGGTGTCCAACGAGATGAAGGTTCGTGCGGTAGAACGGATAGAGAGGATGATAACAGCTTGTCACAATTTCACGATTATCAGTTCCCAACCTTGAATTCTGAAAACTATTTGGAATATCCTTCTGCAATTTGATGGATTACGAAGTTTCCTACTCCGATTTGCAGAATGCTTGTAATCTCCCACCTAAATCTTTTAGATAAAAGAAATTGAGAGTGCATTCCTGATTTCAAAGATTTTCTTTTTCTATTGTCTCATTATATACATAAAGTCAACATGTATGTGTATCAACCGAAGAACCTATCTAGCTTGCTTAACGGATAGATCTCGTTCACGTCCGGGGGGGGGGGGCCAACTAAATCGACAGAGGGGGCGGACGTAGCCAAGTGGATCAAGGCAATGGATTGTGGATCCATCACGCGCGGGTTCAATCCCCGTCGTTCGCCCATCCAATTGGGTAATTTGATCCCATCTCTCTGCTTGGAACAGATAATCATTGTTAAGGTGGGTGGGATGTGTGTGGGTCTCCCCGACAATAACAATTTATAATTCCCGATCTAATGCCAGTTTTGGATACGACTATTCACGGAAATCACTAGATTCCTTTGAAATATTTATTCCATAATATCTTGAAATTTTCAAATTTATTGGTATAATAAATGTGGAAAATAGATAGTATCTACCGCATGGAATTAATATGAAGAAAGAAAGTAAGGTAAAAAAGGTGGCAAAAGAAAGAGTAGGAAGTCCAGATTTTTCATCTAAAATTTCAGAGTTAGTAGAAGTCAGTCTATTAGACCACTTCTTCGAATCATTGAAAAACCAACATCTCAAAGGATTTTTCACTAGTCCATCTTCCAATTATGAACCTTTTATCAGATTATCTGACTTGTGATTTCTGAGTTCACTATTTTTACGCAATCTGCGTGATTCACTAAAAAGAGATAGTGGCATCACCCTGGAGATGCTGATGTTGCTAACAATACCAATTTCTATGCATTGCTTGAGTGACAAAAGGTCGATCGAAGGCAGTTTTGCATTAGCGGGAGTCATTAATGGGGGTGACGAAGTAGTAAAGAAACAAGCAGAAATTTCTGGTGACTTCTCCCGCGACTGCTTTCCCCGATTCAAAAGATCTTTATCTGTTGGAAAGGATGGAAAGAGGGGAATACCTGTTTCCCATTACTTAGGTTTGAACGAAGATATTTCTGCAGGTTCAACAAGAAAAGGGAAGCAAGTTCGTTATGATGCGATGATTCCTCTGGGTTACGGTCGATGGAAGGCATGCGTAGCGAGGGATTCACTCCTTGGCAGAGATATATCCAAGGATGAGACTGAAAGGATTCAAGGATTTTGCAGGGATAGGTGTTTACAAAACTCAAGTAGGTTTTTCAAATTCTATAACTACCGGGTAGCTTATAGAAACAACCAAAGTGATTTCGATTCGTTATTCTCTCGGGAAAGTCATAACAAGCGAGATCTGGGTCGGTTACAAGCAACACAATTGAGAAACGACTCATTAAGTACCGTAGTATTGAACTCCTACGACAAGGCGTTACTTGAATCCGGAGATTCAGCAGATCACCAGGGGGATGGGTCGATGTTTTATTTCGAGCGAGAAGCCTTTTCCAACTTGTCTTCATTTACGCCTTGTGAAAAGACGACGTCGTTTCGTGGCTGTATATCCGGATTGGATTATGACAAAAATGGGGAAGAATTTCCCATTCTACACACTTATTCACAAATGAAAAATGGATTAATAAATCGACTCACCGAATTTCTCTCGATAATTGAGAAATCAAATCTGGTTTTTAGTGGGGCAATAGTTATTGACGTCAGTAATAGCGTCAAATCTGGGAAAGGATTTCCATTGAAAACGAAGGGTGATATGCCGCTTACTCAAATATCTGGCAAAAAACTTGGGCTAGCGAGTAGCAGACACCTCAACCTCAATGAGATTCTTCCAAACTATTTCCAAATATCTTCAGGTAGACCTAGAAAAATAAGTAATCAAAGTGAAAATACTATTTTTTTAAACTAATTGGAAGAAAAGGGTAACATACATTCAATATACAATTTAGTTAAATTGTATGGACGAAGTAGAATCATACCTCTCTACTCAACATACATATTTCTTTTCTATGACTACTTTTGCGCATTATTTACTGAATATTTCTTCCAAATCAAATATCGGCTGGATGGCTGGACGGGGAGCGGGGAGTACACCGGTGTAACAAGAATTGCAACTGAATAAATAGTATTGAAATGGAAGGATAACGTAGAGCGCCTATTGAACGAATATATTACCTTTCAAGTTGGTGAGTATGGAAATGTTCAGTTAAATGTGCATAGATGGCTCGATACGACCGGGGATTCGTCTCTTTCCCTCGCCGGGGAAGTCTTAAAGTATGACTTGGAGGAATCAATTTGCCGCGTATCAACAATAAGAAACGAATTACTAAGTAATATTGGTGTCAGTCTCGGTAGTAACAATCAACAAAACAAAAAAGATTTTCACCGATTTCTCAATGCTTTTTTTCTTTACAAAATGATTGTTGCTGAGGTTACTCGCCAGAAAGCTTTGATATATACCATTGATTATTGCATCGAAAAATTGAACGATATAGATCTCGAGAAATTGAACAAGATAGATATCATGAAGCTTGATCTTTTATCAAGTTTATTCGATGGTTACATTGACGAACAGATACTTTTCCTCAAAACAATTCTTGAGAGAAAAAAAAGTTTCTTCATTGAATCCAAACTGTTAATGAGTGAGAAATCGGTAGGCTCTTCGACCGAGCTGGAACCTGCAGTGAATCCCACTTCTCTCGGGTTGCCCCGCATCGAACCCATCCGAGCAGGATTTTCATTTTCAAGCGATGCTCTTTCCGTTGCGGGGAGGGAATTTTGGAATCTATTTCTGCATGATTTAAACCGTGGGGGAGATTCAACTAAAGATATTGGTGGGAATATTTCAAGATACATTTCCGATCAGGTTAGTAAACTAAATTTTCTAGATGACTCACCTATACGGAACTGTGCTAGAAGCACCTTTATTCCGAGAATCAAAAGGGATTTTTTTATTGGGAGATGCAACAGTAGTTATCTCGACGTCCTGGAAAACTTCTATGCGGGCTCCGAAGATGAAACCATCTCATCTAATATCATCTCATTTATTCATCCCCAACTGTCGGATTCGTTGTCATCCAATTTATCGAAACAAACAGCAAGGGAGGTTGCTGGCCACGTACTCACGCCAATTCAATTTATTTCGTCTAATCTGCATGAATCCACAGCCACAGTATTAGTAACTCATTCAGATGGACTTTCCAACTCTATTTCGGATCTGAATAGGTTACTGGCGAGTTTGAACTCATCTCCTCGTGAAGCGATAGAGTCCTTCTTATATTCGTGCAGTAGCGCTGGAGTTTATTTGGGGAAGACGTCGATAAACTCCAATTCATCGTCGGATCGGCGATCCCAACCCCGTCCCAAGAATCTGGTATTGGATCGAGTCTATCAAAAGAATTTGCCTATTAGGTATTTCTGGGAACCGGAAGAAATGGAAACATCTTACTGGTCGCTAAGACTCCCATTATGCAACGATGTAACATCGAGATCTCTAGCAGAATCGATTGGAGAGGAGGTTGCACGCGAAGATACGGACTATGCGGATCAATCTATCCGGAAAGAGGCTATTCGTCCATCCCACTTTATAAAATTCAATGAATTATTAAAAGATTTGAACAGATATGAGATCTCTTGGATCTTTTGGAGAGACAATATCGGTGAAAAATGGAGCTTATTTAGAGATTATATACCTTGGTTTTTTACCCCTACCTGGTGGAGATACTTCTACGATCTGATTAGAGAAACATATCCAGAAATAGTACTTAAAATAAGTTATGACTCGAATCATATTTTTCCCAGGATTTATAAAAGAATTGCTGAGGATGTAGTAGATGGCGCGAAAGCCTATTTATCCCAAAGACTGCAAAGCCTAGGATTGAGATTTGACAACGATTCTATCAATACTGTAGTATCCGAGATAGGTCTTCTTATTTTCGAAGAAATTCCTGATGAAGCGGAGATTTTACATTCGGGAGGATGGTCAGGATCTCAATTTTCCAATAGGTCTATCTGCTATTACTTCATTCTTTCGATATTAATTGTTCTTGTATTATTCAAACACCCTTTGTCTGCCGTTTCGGGTTTCAATTCCTTTCATCCATGGAAACGTTTCAACACTATTGAATATCTAACAGACCCAACGCGTGGATCCTATTTGAAAGAGGTAATGTATTCCCCTTCGACAAGCTAAATGTCAACGAGAGATCTACTAATCTATTCTTTGAATAGATTCTTGAATTATATAAATAATATAATCTTTTTTTTCTTTGTGAAAAATGAACTCGATTCATGGATGTTTCATAAAGAAAGCTCCGATATCCTAGATAGTAAGAAAGAACTACTGACTCAACACCTAGTGACGAATAAAATTTTTCGCAGGTATGTGTCGAAATTGAATTCCAATTATGATTTATCGAGCAACGAGATTTCTCATGAACCTTATCCACAGGAAAGATCTAATGTTTTGGCATACTTACTTCAATTCTGGCAAAATGATCTATTGAGTCACAAGATCCGTAAGTTGGATCCTGCGGAGAAGTGGGCCTTTTCCGCTCTCGAGAGAAATCTTCTATTTTCAGTAACAACGAGACGAAGAGGCAGTCTACTAGATATGCCATGTCATGACATACCTATTTCACTCCAATCGGGATTATTACCATCTAAAGGAATTTTGCTAGTAGGACCCATAGAAACTGGCCGATCTTCCATTATTAGAGATGTAGCATTCGACTCCTACTTTCCAGTGGTGAAACTACCATTGAAAAAGCTGATATACAACCGATCCTTCTTTAATAATGTACGTGGAAATTTCATCTCGAAAGAAAGCGTACACCGATTAAATTTCGTTTTTGAAATGGCGAAAGAGATGTCTCCTTGTACACTATGGATTCAAGATATTCATGAATTGAATATTCATCGTTCGTATCATAAGCTAGAAGCTGATCCCAAATTCTTACTTTGCCAAATATTGAAAAGTATTGGTGACAGGCGCAGCAATTCCAACATCCGCAGGAATGTTGTCATCGCTACGACTCACGTACCTGCGAGGATAGATCCAGCCCCAATAGCTCCGAACCGGTTAAACTAATTAATAAATTTTCGAAAATCCAACGGGTATCAACGTCATAAAGAATTATCAATTCTATTACGTATCAAAGGTTGCAAAATGGAGGCTAATCCGCCTCTTCCTCTTATTGAAGGTACTGGGTTTGAAACTACGGGTTATAGTAAACGAGATTTATTTTTTCTTGCTAATGAGGCGTTATTAATAGGTACTTCCAAAGGAAGTAAGATTCTACGTAGCGACGCAATTGAATTAGCTTTGCATAGACAACATTCGACTGCTAGTGATATGGGCAATGGGATAGAATCCGGTTCTGAATGGGAAATATTTTCTCACGAGATAGCGGAAGCTACTTCAAAGAATAGTTTGATAGATACTTATATCACAAATACATACATTGGTCGTAACGCGTTAAAAATGCGATTTTATTATTTGTCTAACTGGTATGTGGAACCTTCAATAACCAAGTCAACATTTAATGAATTCACTCTATTTTCGCATATCCTAGGGATACTAGCTGGATTAGTTGCTCGCGATTCGCTCCAAAGGGATATGAGAAAGGAGGAAAATTTCATTGTTATCGACAAACTCGTAGAGAATGACTTGAACCTAGCTTGTGGCGTACTAGAAAACCTCTCGACTAATTTCTCACGTTCGGAATTTTGTAAAGACGGAAGTCAACACAGTAATAGTCTTTCCTTTTCCGTTCCTATCGATAAACCCAAGTATTGTTCAGGTGTAACCTCTAGAAGTCGTTCTTCTAAATTTGTGAGAAAGGGGGGGTTTAGCAGTCTAACCGACTTCGAACTGCAACAGTCACCCGAACTAATAAACTCAAGTCCGACGGAAGTGTCGCGTGAGATCACTTGGTCCCATAAGGCTTGGCGTCTCCGTTTCCTGCGAAGCGGGGCTTATGAATTGATGAGGGTATTATCTGAACCCAATCATTTGTATAATTTAATTTTTCTCTACCAAAATCAGAATTATATACCCCAACAAGATTTTGAATTCAATAAGATTAAGGGTGACAAAAGTAAATGGTGTGATAAAAGCGGATATCTATTCACTTCTGAAAAATCTGCGACTAATGTGACAGATAAATCTATTGAAAGATTGGAAAACCGGTTGGATAATATGTTGTTACGCGAGCAATTTATCGAATTGGGAATATCCGGCGACTCATCTAATGAATATGAAACACACTGTAATCGATTCGATGAAACGACTCGACTCTTCGGGGGGCGCTTCATATGGGACCCCATGCTTCTGTTCCAGCCAGATCCTAACATTCCTCCCTCGCGTCGCAGCTTGTTGCCGACGAAAGAACTGGCGCGGAGGCTTTACACCATTTACGGTATGAGAAGGCAGCACCTTAATAAAATGTCAAATAAAAAAATTAAAAATTTCTTTCTCTATCGTGAAGATAATCCGAAATTGAAACCTGACTCACCTATTAAGCGGTGTAATAATCTCCCTATGGAGGAAGAGGAGCGAGATTTTGAATACGTCAAAGAAACTTCCTCTATGGATATATATCTGCAATATCCGCAGACATTTAGTCCCGCTCGCTTTGATTCCTACGTGGTAGCAGAAGATTTCCCAGAGCGATTTATTCGGTTTAGGCTTCTGGTTCATAGAAACAAATGGATGAGGCGAAACCGTTGCCGATTTCAGGATTTTCTTATCTATAACATGTTGCTTGAAATTTATTAATATCTATTCAATCCGTTCTGGTTTGGTGGGGCGTCACTGGATCGAGCGACGAAACAATTTTCTCAGGAAAGTTCATAGAACAAATCTTAGATACCCCTCATTCTGTATAGATTTCTAGCAATAGAATTAGAAGCCAAATCAGTAAAAGGAAGGTCTATATTTTCCTTTTACTGATACAAATCATTTTGTCACAGCATCTTAAATAGTTAAGGAACTGAAGGCCATTTCCTAGATGAGTCTTTTATGATTCTTTCTGTTTAGAAAGAAGATTCGGAGGGAGCAATAGCTTCTTCCGTAGGGATTTTGCGAAACAGCTTTTTAACATCAACGTCACGCTTGAAATAGATCCTCTATTTCATAAATTTGTGGATTTACTCCCTTCTCCAGATGACTAATTGATTCGCTCATTCTAATCGCTCAATACACCGGAATTGAAGTGGGGGCCCCAAAAAACGACCTCATAGGATAGGCAGGACCCTTGGGGTATTCAAAGGGGGGGGGTAAGGACGAAGGACGCACAAATCTTCTTCTCCCCAATTTTTAGAGCTGGAAATAAGCACGATAGTGAATCATTCACTGGTTGGTGGGTCATGCAATTTTATTTGGCATCTTTGGCAAATACAACTATCCAATTACTAGGAATTATTGACGAATCTCCCCGGGTAGGATTCGAACCTACGACCAATCGGTTAACAGCCGACCGCTCTACCGCTGAGCTACCGAGGAAAGTGTTGGGGGATTCAGTCTCATACATACTTAAAGACCTTTGTTCTTTGAACCGCCTCTAAATCTGTAATACGTTAAGCTTTCTCCGACATTTCGTGAAGTAAACTTCGCGTACACCCTAACTCGTATTATAGCATTATAGGGGGGAGGCGGCGGCGATAGCAATCCCGTTTGAATGGAAGGGTACCCTACCCAAATCATCGGAGAGGGGGGGGGGGGCAATCGATCGGGGTCGGGATCAACCCCACAAGCCCCCCACGATCTGTATCGATCAATCACCAATTAGTACTTTCTATTCCCCCCCCTCCAAGAAGCGTAGTAGAATAACCACAGGATTTTCCTACTTTGTAGGAATAAGTAATATCTTTGAGGAATAAAAGGAGCAAAAGGGAAAGAGATGGGGATGGGGAAGATGAACAATAGTCGGGAGAAATGAACACGAATTGGAGCTTCGTGAAACGAAAGTAGCAGTTTACGGCAAAGGCGGAATTGGGAAATCAACAACCAGTTGCAACATATCAATAGCTTTGGCTAGGCGGGGGAAGCGGATACTACAAATTGGGTGCGATCCCAAACATGATAGTACTTTCACCCTCACAGGATTCTTAATACCTACAATTATTGACACCCTACAATCGAGAGATTATCACTATGAAGATGTGTGGCCGGAAGATGTGATTTATAGGGGTTATGGTGGGGTAGATTGTGTCGAAGCTGGCGGACCCCCCGCAGGAGCGGGCTGCGGGGGATATGTCGTGGGAGAAACGGTGAAGTCATTGAAAGAATCAAATGCCTTTTACGAATATGACATTACCTTATTTGACGTTTTGGGAGACGTAGTTTGCGGGGGCTTCGCCGCTCCGCTAAATTATGCGGATTACTGTATTATTATAACAGATAATGGATTTGACGCCCTTTTTGCAGCAAATTGCATCGCTGCATCGGTTAGGGAAAAAGCACATACTCATCCCTTGCGGCTAGCCGGTTTAGTAGGAAATCGAACATCTGAAAGAGACTTAATTAATAAATACGTAGAAGCTTGCCCCATGCCCGTACTTGAGGTATTACCTCTAGTGGAAGATATTCGTGTTTCCAGAGTAAAAGGAAAAACTTTGTTTGAAATGGCTGAATGTCAACCAAATCTAAATTTTGTTTGTGATTTCTATTCGAATATAGCGGATTAGACTCTATCTAAGCCGGAGGGAATCGTACCGCGAGAAATTCCAGATAGGGAATTGTTTAGCTTACTTTCCGACTTTTACTTAAATCCCAACTCGGAAGAAAAAATAAAAACTCAAAATGACCAGCAAGATACTCCACGTGATCAACAAGGTACTCCGCTTGGTTTTACAATTATTCGACACTGAAAAGGCTGCGTCTTCGCGTATAAATAAATATATATACAACTCTCCAAGGAAACACTTCTATGAAGACTCTTGAGATTCCTACTTTTGAGTGCGAAACCGGTAATTATCACACCTTTTGTCCTATAAGTTGCGTAGCTTGGCTATACCAAAAGATTGAAGACAGTTTCTTCCTAGTAGTAGGTACAAAAACCCGTGGTTACTTTTTGCAAAGTGCTCTCGGAGTCATGATTTTTGCAGAACCTCGTTACGCGATGGCGGAATCAGAAGAGGGAGATATTTCAGCCCAGTTAAATGACCAAAAGGAATTAGAAAGAATTTGCGTACGAATAAAGAACGATAGGAACCCCAGTGTTATTATTTGGATTGGCACTTGTACCACAGAGATCATAAAAATGGATTTGGAGGGTATAGCACCCAAATTGGAGAAGCAGCTTGGAATACCGATTGTGGTCGCACGGGCAAATGGGTTGGATCATGCTTTCACTCAAGGGGAAGATACTGTACTGGCTGCTATGACACACCGCTGTCCGGAATATAATCATCGTACGACAAACCACCACGAAGAAGGTGTGGCTAAGCCTATTGCAGTTAACGTCACCCCAAGTAATAAAATTTCTGATGGAAGAAGTAAGTCAAATAAATTTAATTTAGTACTTTTTGGATCTCTGCCTTCAAGTGTAGCTTCTCAATTGAATTTGGAGTCAAGGCGCCAGTCTGTTTCCGTGTCGGGTTGGCTACCCTCGCAGAAATACACTGAACTTCCCGCTTTAGGCGAAGGCGTCTACGTCTGCGGGGTGAACCCGTTCTTGAGCCGAACAGCGACAACACCAATGCGTCGGAGGAAATGCCGGTTGGTTGGGGCGCCTTTTCCTATCGGCCCCGACGGAACACGCGCCTGGATCGAAAAAATTTGTTCAGTTTTTGGTGTAAAACCAGAAGGCCTGGAAGAAAGAGAGAGTCAAATATGGAAAAACCTAAGTGATTACCTTAAAATAATAAACGGTAAATCTGTTTTCTTCATGGGAGATAATCTGTTAGAAATTTCTCTAGCGAGATTTTTAATTCGATGCGGAATGGTTGTTTACGAAATAGGTATTCCCTATATGGATAGGCGATATCAAGCTGCTGAGCTGTTGCTTTTGCAACATACTTGTGGGGAGATGAAGAAGCCCATGCCCCGAATTGTTGAAAAACCTGACAATTATAGTCAGGTACAGCGTATGCATGAGCTACAACCTGACTTGGCAATTACTGGAATGGCCCACGCGAATCCCTTGGAGGCTAGAGATATAGATACCAAATGGTCGGTTGAGTTCACATTTGCACAAATTCATGGATCTATTAATGCTCGAGATGCTCTCGAGCTAGTTACTCGCCCATTGCGACGTAAAAGTGACTCTATTTTAGGCTGCCGCAGCTTGTCCAGACAGACAGTAGGGGTCTGATTAAACTGCTATCAGAAAAAAACTAATTACTAAAGATTAGTAATTAATCATTATGAAAAGTTGTTATATATATACATATATATATATACATATATATATATATATATGTATAATCATCTATAAAAGTTCTCAATCAAAAAACTTGTTCGTTTCATTAGTTTTTATTTTTACGATTAAGAAAATAAATACCGACCTCTCTGGTGCAGTTTAATAGTTAAACTCATAATTGATTTTTCAAAATCATTTGGATTATTTCACATTTGTGTATATAATGTATATGGTATCAATATTTAAATTGGGGGAGTGGGTATTTTTGTGGGGAATATAGAATATAGCCTGAGGCCTCTAAATGAAAAGGGAAAAGTGCAAAGAGAAGAAGAAATCAGGTGAGACAACAATTCCGCACATCAAAAAAACTACAACGAATATAAATATATCAAACATTTTGTCACTAACTGGGCTAAAATTGATGAGTCCTTATATATTATTTGGTCTATATTACGGTTTACTTGCGACACTACCTGTTGGACCTCCCCAAATATTATGTATGAGATCTTTTCTCTTGGGGGGAAATATTGGCGGTCTCGCGTCTTTGAGTGGTTTGATGCTCGCGCAACTAGCAACTACAATAACAATATATTGCTCACCAATCTATATATTGTTATCAAAGCCACATCTGTTAACCATCGTTGCAATACCTTACATGGTTATCTTTTGTCTGACAATTAATGACTTACCAAGTTACCAGATTTTGCGTCCTGTGACCTCGTTCCGCGATTCGCGGGTAGTAAGTTTATTTTTCAATAGTTTTTTGATTCAAATATTGAATCCCATTCTACTACCGAATCCCGTGTTGGCAAGACTAACCCACCTGTTTCTATTTCGTTATAGCAGTAATTTAATTTTTGTAGTAACTAGTTTCTTAGGTTGGTTAATTGGTCACTTGGTGTTTAGTCACTTGTGCAAGCTACTATTGATTCGCGTAAAAAAAGACTCACCAATTATTTACTTATTGGTAAAACGTACCATCTACACAACTTTTAGTATTGTTTTTGTGGCAAACGCGTTGATTTACCTGGGTAGAGCTCCGGTGCCTTTTTGGACCATAAAGTTCATGAATGAATCTCATGATAAGGAAATGTCTTTCTGGGAAATTGCTGAGTACCCAGATTTTTTGTGGTGGTTTTTCAAGCCGTGGCCTACCTCTTTTTTCGATCCCTCAAGAGGTAATCGGGGTAATCGATTTATCAGAAACAGTCGATTCAACCTCAGTAGCAGTTTTTACAGGGGAAAAACATCTACCTTTTTTTTCAAAAATTGTTTAACTGACGGGAAACAGAGATTATGTGTTGCAGCGTTGCCTAGTTTGTCAATTTTTGAGAAGTAGTTGGAGAAATCTCTATTTGGATACCGTAAATTTGCGGAGATCTATTCCTCATATCGAGGCTGGATTTTACAGAAACTGGTAAGAAATGAAATATTTCAAATAGAATTAATGGGTCGAGTCAAGTTGTTGGATACTGGTTCTTTATTTTCGAAAGCAATGGAAAGAAAAATTCGATTGATAGGTAGGGGTAAAGAGAGAGTACCCCACGTCTACGACCCCTTCATTAGCAATTTACGTGTGCGGATTCCGGTGCCACAAACATTTTTAACGGGAGATGAGTTGAGTTTGACCCAATGGGATTGGACCGAATTAGACACAAGGAAAAAAATTAGAAGAGGCAGAGATCTTGTTATAACCAAAAAGAATTCTATCCAGGATTTGATTTCTTTAAATAATGGTAGATTGAGGCGGGGAGTCAAGAATCCTTTACCGTGGGAAACTTTGTCGGCGAAAGCTCTACGTATGTTCCAGTTTATGTTCAAAAACCGAGTTTTGTACGATTATGATGTACAAAAAATTCTCAGGAGGATAAAATCTCCGTCCGGTCCCGTTGTTACCTGGGAGGAAATAATGAACCTGGATCCCGAGGATCAAGCACTATTCTTGACTTATATAAAACAAGAAGAGAATTGTTACAGGTTTGATCAAATTTTCTTATCAAATAGATTTTTGATTAGTGGTCGGAAACGTCTACCAAACAAAAAGAAAAGGGTACACATGCTCCACAAAATTGAGGATCTGACTGCAAATCTAGCTCGGAATAACGAACTATATTTCGATCCTGAGTTTGATTTTCCGGGAGCAGACGGCGATATCCGTCACAGAAAATTACGGAATGTTGGCTTCACCTTCGCAAAAGGAAAACCCAGATCAACGAAATTAGTGAAGCGATATGCAAGAATATCTGACTTCCGCCGAAAATTTTTGAAGGGGTCCATGCGATCCAGGAGAAGAAAGACGTTGCTCTGGAAAACACTTCAAGAAAAAGTGCATTCGGCTTTTTTTCTTAGATCGCTGGAAGTACCAATTTTATTTCAATTACCCGTTGAGCAGTTAACGGGTTCGAAGGCTAAAAAACCTTTTACTGGTTCGAAAAAAACCACCGATTACCAATTTGGGCAGCAATTAACTACTTCCTTGTCGACTAAGAAAACTTCAAGTCAGTCGAAACTCGCTCGTTCAGTTGTAGCGGCTAGATCAGACATAGGTCCCATCCATAACGGAAGAGGCTACATGCTGGTTTTTCAATCGAGATTTCGGAAGTTTGTGAAGTTACCTATACTTATAGTTTTCAAAACTATTGGCCGTATATTGATTCGGCAAAATTCCGAGTGGAATAAAGACTGGACGAAGTGGAAAAAAGAAATTCACATTAATTGCACGTTTGATGGTGAGGAGTTCTCCCAGGATCAACTCCCCCCCCGCTGGTTGAGAGAAGGTATACAGATAAAAATTGTATATCCGTTTCAGCTGAAGCCTTGGTACTCCAGTGGGAGTAGAAAACGACTGACTGCTTGCAAGAAATATATGAAAGCTGATTCCATTGAACATCAAAAATCAAGAAATAAACGGAGGTTGAAACAGAAAAGGCCTAGATTTACCTATCTAACTGCTTTAGGATATCAGACAGATATACCTTTTGGAAGCATTCAAAAGCAGCCTTCATTTTGGGGGCCTGTTAGAAAGGAATTGATTCGAAACTGCAGGGAAAGATTTTCAATAGGAACCAAACAAGTCTACCGTTTTCTCGATTCCAAATTCGATTTGGGAAAAATGTTGAAACCGGGTCTAATTTTGTTAGAAGAGTTCAACCTTTTTTTCAAGGCCAGGGGAGTATCAACTGACTCTGCCCCAAACTATAATACTCAGAAAAGGCCTGTACATAACGACCATACAGACGAAAAAGTAGAATTGAATTTAAATTTTTATGGGAAAAATTTTGGAGGATCCGTTGATGTCGGCGAGGAAGTGCCACTAGCTAGTAATTTTAACAAGGAACTAGTTATTAAAAAATCAACTGATGAAAAATTCGTAGCGCATAATTACGCAATCGGATTACCAAATCTGCTAAACGGAGGGATTGACCTAGATCAACCGGACACTGAAACAATTAAAGTCGATGAATTAACTTTAGATTACAAATTGAAAGATACAAACCTTGCCAATTTTGTAGAATTCAACGAGTTAATCGGTTTTAAAGAAATGACCTTGAAGTCATATATAATCATTGTAGAAGCAGTCAAAAAATCCTTTTTGGTTACATCAATGTCGTATCTAAAAGTTAACAGGGTTTTTTGCTATTGCCTCGACGAACTTTTTGCGTTACGCACGCAACTAATCAAAGTAATTAATATTACTATTCACGAAACAAATTTAGTTCTATCCAGATCGAAAAATAGATTGTCACGGTTTGGCAAAACTCAATGGTTACTTCAAGCTTATCTCTATAATAGTGTTTGGGATATCGGCGTGAAGAAAAGCTTAGACTTGAATTTGTTGGCGACTGGTAAAGGCGGCGGTTGTGCGGAAAGGGTTGAAAGAGATAGAGGCCAAAACGGTGAATTAACCCCCCACCCGTCTAAGCAACCCTTGGCTTATTCGGTAGATTCCTCCAGTCTACCAATTGGGTACGGTTCAATTATTTCAAGCTCAAGAGAAACGAATAATTACACAGATAGCTCGTTTGATGAGGCAACTAGTAAAATTACAAATAAATTTTTCCATGAACAGGTTTTGAAGTTCGTAGAGGAGTGGGGGTTCTTGAGAAAGTTATGTGATCTAGACACCAGTAATTGGAATAAATGGTTAGATTGCTTTCCTGAATATAACTTGCCACTAACACTGTGGCACGGCATAGCACCCCACAGATGGAGAATCAATTCTGGTTGCTTGAGCGAACTCAGCGGTATCGAAGGAAAAATTGCAAATGAACAAGGGTGTCACGTCTTTCGAGGTGAGTTACGCAATTATTCCATATATACGAAAAAACCCTTACTTAGGGACCGAGTTAAAAACCTCAGTAGGCTCCGTAAACGTAGGTATTTATTACAAGGTCTCATTGATTTTGTAAGAAATGGGGATATGGATGAAAATTCCGTCCGACAAGATGCTGTTGCACAAAGGTTTTGCTGTGAAAATCGCATTTTGAGAATGACTAAAGTAAGACGGAGGGGGGTGAATAGATTATCTGACTCCCGCACTTTTGATTCAGAGATCAAATTCAATTCCAAGTTTGATTCAATGCTGTGGCTAGTTACAGATTTTGCAAGAGGAAAAGGGTTTTTTAAGAGAAAAAGAAAGAGGTCAAGAGATCCTCTATTGAGTGATAATACTACATATGGCATCATCCCAGATATAAATCGTAGATTCCAAAAAGTATCTGATGAACTGTACGAAATAATGTTAGATGAAAGAGAAGATGCAGACTACCTGTTTCGGTGGAAATGGAAGTCTGAGGTTAAACTAGAAAATTTGAGAAGTTTAACAGCTCTCACAAGAATGTTAGGAGATGACCGTGATCTCGTCACACTTTGTGTGAATACTTGTGTAGATTCAGAGCTATTAGACCTGTATTTCAACGCAACAACGAAACTTCGTCTTTTCCACAATTTGTCTATCCTCTCAGCCCATCGTTTATCAATATTATTTGACGACCAAAATTTGGTGTACAAAATAATAAATCCCTTGTTAAAATTCAAATCTAGATTGAAAAACAGAGTCAAAAAACGACTATATGAAAAAATATATAGTGATACTTCTATCTCAAAATTGTCACTGATAGCCACAGAAGTAAACAAAAAACGGTCTCACATTTATAACATTGGAGATCTCCTGCTTCCGCGACGTCGGCGGGAATTCCGATTCCTTCGATCTCTGTTAATGTCGAGGTCTACGAAACCGGGAGCGGACTACTTTGATTCTGCATCGAAAATTGAACGGACTCGCAGTAGCAAAGAATCTGAGCCTTCGGAGTTAAGGGAAGTTCAAAAAGTTAAACGATTTTTGTGGCCCAGCCACCGTCTAGAAGAATTAGCCTGCACCGGTAGATTCTGCTTCAACATTACCACTGGGAGCCAATTTACGATACTTAAGATTCGGATGTATCCTACTATTCGGAGTTAACGGGGGCAAAGGGTATCAGCCACGAAACAAAGGTTTCAACAGATTTGTAATTAATTGGAATTACCAAAACGAAGGTATTTCCAATTAATTACGTAATATATATATATATAATTAACGTGAATCATGACAAAAGCTGTGGCTTTTCATGGATGAAACATAGATATCTACAGCTACTTGATGCGATACTGCATCATACTTAAAAAAACTAGACTTCGTTTTCATCCAAGGCGCTATTGCTGCAACTGCCGACTAAACAGCTTATAATCGATTTGAGATAGAGCAAGAAATCGTAATTATTATCATTATTAATATGGATAAGTATAAATCTATTGACGCGCAGCTAGTCGGCGGGAACAGAGATCCTGGGTTTACCGCTTCACAAATTTACTATTTAACCCGTCAGATTTTGAAGCTTACTTCTCACCTGGAATCACACTCTGGGGACTACTCATCCCAAAGGGGTTTGCGGAAGTTACTCAGTAAACGTAAGCGCCTTTTAATTTATTTATTCGATGAGAATACAGCTCTATATACCAAAATTGTAAAAAATTTGGGTATTCGGGGTTTAAGGGGGCGTTAATCTGTGGGTGGGGGTTTGGTTTTTCGACGTGTCGTAGTTGGCACGACTTTTTCTGGCGAAGCTAGATCCTGTGACATTTACTGGAAAGGAAGCAATTCACGGGTATGTATTTTAAAAAACTGGATCCAGTTACAATAAGCATGGGCCCTCATCATCCATCTATGCATGGTGTTCTTCGGCTTGTTGTTACCTTAGACGGCGAAAATGTTGTCGACTGCGAACCAATCTTGGGATATCTGCATCGAGGGATGGAGAAAATTGCTGAGAATAGGACGATTTTGCAATACCTTCCATATGTAACAAGGTGGGATTATTTAGCTACTACGTTTACTGAAGCAGTAACAGCCAATGCGCCAGAGAAACTGGCAAATATTCAAATACCCGGAAGAGCTAGTCATATACGCGTAATCATGCTCGAATTGAGCCGAATAGCTTCACATCTGTTATGGCTTGGGCCGTTCCTGGCAGATATTGGTGCCCAAACTCCATTCTTTTACATATTTCGAGAAAGGGAAATGATTTATGACTTGTTTGAGGCTGTTACTGGTATGCGAATGATGCATAACTACTTTCGCGTCGGGGGAGTTGCCGCCGATCTGCCCTATGGATGGGTAGACAAGTGTTTAGAGTTCTGCCATTATTGTCTCCCAAAAATTCATGAATATGAGCGACTAATTACGAGGAATCCTATTTTCTTGAAGCGGGTAACGGGGGTAGGCTTCATCAACAGACAAGACGCTATCAGTTGGGGTTTATCTGGACCCGTATTGCGGGCTTCGGGCGTTCAATGGGATCTTCGAAAAGTCGACCACTACGAATGTTACGACAACTTGGATTGGCAGATCAAGTGGCAGGAAGGGGGAGACTCCCTAGCTCGTTATTTGGTGCGAATTGATGAAATGAAGGAATCAATAAGTATCATTCAACAGGCGCTGAAACTTCTTCCAGGAGGTCCATATGAAAATTTGGAGGGTCGACGTCTTGTCCAAGAAGAAAAAGAAATAGACTGGGGTGGTTTCAATTACCAATTCGTTGGCAAGAAATCTTCTCCCACCTTTAAATTGCCTAAACAAGAGCATTACGTAAGGGTAGAAGCTCCCAAGGGAGAATTAGGAATCTTCTCGATCGGAGATGACGGTGTCTTTCCCTGGAGATGGAAAATTCGTCCACCTGGTTTTATAAATCTGCAAATTCTTCCTCAATTGATAAAAGGAATGAAGCTCGCAGATATTACGACGATATTGGGTAGTATAGATATAATCATGGGAGAGGTTGACCGCCGAAATGACAACTCATATCGAAACTTACGGAAAACAATCAGTTCAATTAGTTAACGAGTTGGAGGTTGCAACAGCTTCCTCCGAATCAATCTGGATTATATTTTTTACCCTCATTTTAGTTACGGGAGTCGCGGTGGGAGTACCAGTAATCGTGTGGCTCGAGCGAAAGGTTTCTGCGGGGGTGCAACAACGTACTGGACCGGAATATGCGGGTCCGTTGGGAATTACTCAATCGTTGGCAGATGGAATCAAACTTCTATTGAAGGAGGGCATCATTCCATCTAAAGGTGATGCTTGGTTATTTACCACTGGACCAGTCGTTGTAGTCACACCAGTTCTAGTAAGTTACTTGGTAATACCCTTTGGCCAAAATGTCGTGTTATCTGATCTGGGTATAGGCGCTTTTTACTGGATCGCTGTTTCAAGCATTGTACCTTTGGGTCTTCTTATTGCGGGGTACGCCTCAAATAACAAATACTCCTTTTTAGGTGGCCTCAGGGCTGCCGCCCAATCTATCAGTTACGAAATACCCTTGGCCTTGTGTATATTATCTGCATCCCTACGTGCGATTTGCTAAGCATTATTAATAAGTGAAAACTTACTACTTCTTAGTAAGTAGTGTAAAAATATTGCTAAGTAATAAACCAAATAGTTATTTGGGTGAGATCAAACGGCGTTTTTGCAGTTACGGGTTCAAATCCCATACCCCGTGTACGGGCGTATAAGCATATCTGAGCGGTGAATTGAAGACCGACTTACCCCAGGTCTAGGCTCCATCTAGGCTTGACGCGGGAACAGATATTTGTCTTCCGCTTTATATGAGGATTATATGAAAGTGAACAGTAAGAAACACCAATATGCGCAAGAGATTTGTTAAGCAGAGGGAACTGTAGTAATAGGGAAAGGCAACCAGAGTACTAAGATATCTAAAGAGTTAATTTTTGAAAATTTCTATCTGCTTTTCTTAGTTTTAGTGTTTCCACACATGAGATAGACTCAGTCTCGGTAGGGACGATTGAGCAGTGCATCCAATATATTTCAGTCTCGAGTATAGTCCTGTTCACTGCGATTATAACCGTTTGGAACGAAGTAACCCCCATGAAAGTTTTGGTGATCAAAAAATCAGGTATAAGCTTTTTTCAGCTTTAGCCTGGAGCTTGCTGCAACAGGTACAATGCCGAACTAGTCAATTTGATTTTTCTTTTTATCTCCAGATGAAACTGAAATTAATTTCATTTCTTTTTTCTATTTAGAGATGACAGAGATATATGTTGAACTTCAGAAGTTTTGCAACGGGTCCTGATTTATGAAAAGAAAATAAATGAGGTTGAGATAGATTCGGAAGCAACTGCCTTGTTGTGGCAAACGGAATCCCATCAATTTGAGTCGGTGATTTTTATTTGAGACACGGATGACGACCAGGTGTCACTAATCCCTCTCTATGAAATTGATGAGGAGCCGTATGAAACTCTAATTTCACGTACGGTTTTGAACTAGAGGCGGAAGTCGCCGCCGACTACTCTTATCTGGTAGCCTGAGTACGGTTGATATAGTAAAGACACAATCCAAATATGGGTTTTTGGGGTGGAATCTATGGCGTCAGCCCACAGGGTTCATAGCATTTTTCATTTCGTCATTAGCAGAATGTGAAAGACTTCCTTTTGATCTTCCGGAAGCGGAGGAAGAACTAGTTGCGGGTTACCAAACCGAATATTCAGGAATAAAATTTGGTCTATCTTATGTTGGTTCTCATTCAAACCTATTGGCTTCCTCACTATTTGTAACAATTTTATATCTGGGTGGATGGGATTCCCCAATTCCTTTCTTTGAAAATCTTGGACGATTTTTTCCATTTCCAAATTATAGCGGCGAGTCCTTCGACGTTTTGGGGCGGGGGGTGGGCATCATCACTACATTATCAAAATCTCATTTATTTTTATTTATCTCCATCTTAACAAGATGGACTTTACCTAGGGTAAGAATAGATCAATTATTAGATCTCGGATGGAAATTTCCTTTGCCTATTGCCTCGGGAAATTTGTTGCTCACAGCCTCGTTTGAACTTCTGCTAATGCGCTAACCCCCTTTACTTTAGTTTCAGTTCAAGTCAAACCTGTTTAATCTAATAAAAAAGAAAGGAAACAAGTATGCTATTTGTTTCTTTTCTCGTACATATAAGTTTATATGTACTAAAAATAATTAGCAAGTTGGGTTCATCTATTTTACGTTTTCCACACTTATTGAATTTCGGAGTTATGGGCAACAAGCCGTAGAAGCCGCAAGATACATAGGTCAAGGTTCCGCGGTTACTTTGGATCATTCAAATCGTTCACCCATAACTGTCCAATATCCGTATGAAAAAATTTTACCATCCGAACGATTTCGTGGACGCATACATTTTGAATTTGACAAATGTATTGCTTGCGAAGTATGTGTACGAGTATGTCCGGTCAATCTGCCAGTCGTAGATTGGATCTTAATGAAGGATATCAGGAAAAAACGATTGAAAAGCTATAGTATCGATTTTGGGGTTTGCATTTTTTGCGGAAACTGTGTTGAATACCGCCCAACCAATTGCTTATCAATGACTGAAGAGTATGAACTTTCCAGTTATGACCGTCATGAACTAAATCACGATCAAACGGCTTTGGGTCGTCTACCTTTTTCTACATCTCAAGATGTTTCAATTCAAGTGGTTTCGACTTCGTTAAATTATTTATCCAAAAAGTTTGGGGGTGAAAAAATTAACTCAAAACCTAACCTAATTAGTAACCCGTAAATTAATTGCATATTCCGATAAGGTCAATTGATTTTTCTTAGTTATTTATAACTAAAGGAAAAAAAACGAAAAGAACGAGTATGAAGTAGAAGTAGAAATTTCATAAAATATCGAAGTAGTTGTGTCTAACGAATCTATCTAAATTAATTCATGAATTTATTTTGTCACTAATAGAGTCGGGTATTTCGCTAGGAAGTTTGGGCACAGTGTCATTTGCTAATGTGGCTCATTCTGCTTTTTCCTCGGGATCGGTTCTCACCCGTATATCTTTATCATACTTCGTATTGAATGCTGATTTCGTAGCTGCCGCACAACCGCTTGTTTACGTAGGAGCTATAAATGTGTTAATTGTGTCTGCTGTAATGGTTACCGACAAACCGAGGCGATCCGATTCTAACACTCGGGGCGTAGGGTACTTCACCGTTTCGGGAGCTTGTGCAACCCTCTTTCTGGTATTGGTTAATACAATTCATAATACAAAATGGTTCGATATAAGTTTCGTCAATCAATCGGAGATTCTTTCGTCAAATACACCCAGGATTGACGTCCACCAACTCGGGTATAAGTTATTGGGTGAGTTTTTAATTCCGTTTGAGCTTCTTTCGATACTTCTTTTAGTTGCTTTGGTGGGAGCAATTAACCCAGCGCGTGACGAAGACATAGTTACAGTTGGCGAAAAGTCATCTCTTTCGTCATCTCGTAAGAATTCTCAATCTTTATGATTAATACTAACTTCCCCGAAGAAAAAGAAATAGGAAAAAGTTGCGAAAAAAAATTGACTTACCAACACTCATTCTTGAGGAGGGCTTTAATAAACCACGTTTGAACACGGACTATTTTTAGGTGCTTACCTTCTGTGCATCGGATTTATCGGCTTAATTACAAGTAGAAATATGGTTAGGGCACTTATGAGTCTCGAGTCAATTTTTAATGCGGTTAATCTAAACCTCATCACATTTTCAAATTTTTTTAACAATAAGCAAGCTGGGGGGGAAATATTTTCAACATTTGTGACAGCCGTTGCGGCTGCCGAGGCCGCCACTGGGTTAGCCACTGCCCTTTCTCTCCATCGAAATAGGAGATCTACTCGTATTGATCAGTTTAATTTGTTAAAATGGTGATTGATAACTATATAAATTGATTTCATCAATCTAATCAATTTTTTGTTCAACTAAAGTATCCCTACCTGTTAAATTATTTTGATACCTTATTGTATTTTAGAAGTAGTCAACTTATTCTTTTGTAGAAAGGGGACAAATTTTTGAAAGAAAACGAAAATTGGAATCCGGTCAGGTAGGTTTGAGAAGAAATGTCAATATTTTACTTAGTGGTAAAAAAACGTATTCGCGTAAGGGATAGGGAAAAAAGTTTTACCTCAACCTCTTTACTAAAAAAAATCGGTATACGAATTCAATGGGAGTAAATAAACTCAATGGCACATTCAGTGAAGATATATGATACGTGTATTGGTTGTACCCAGTGTGTAAGGGCATGTCCCACGGATGTGTTAGAAATGATACCCTGGGATGGCTGCAAGGCAAATCAGATAGCCTCCGCCCCTAGAACAGAAGATTGCGTGGGTTGCAAAAGATGTGAATCCGCTTGTCCAACAGATTTTTTGAGTGTACGCGTCTACCTAGGGGCTGAAACCACCCGAAGTATGGGTTTAGCTTACTAGTTAGTCAATAAAACCGTAAAATTTAATTACTAAATTATAATGACTCGTACTCGAAGCTTCAAGACTGTGAAGTCCGAGTATGAGTCGTTGTAGTTGGCCCATGCAGTTTGCTTCGTATCAAAAATTATTTTCTATTCATGATGAGTAATGTACCTCGGCTAACAACGATTGTTCTCTTCCCAATTCTTGCCAGTTTCTTGCTTCCAATCCTGCCTCGCGATGGAAACAGAATTATTCGATGGTATACCCCGGGCATTTGCATATCGGAATTCTTGCTGATTACTTACATTTTTCATCGTCATTTCCAAGTTGATTCCCAATCCATCCAGTTAATAGAGACGGTCAACTGGATAAACTCCATCCATTTCCATTGGAGATTAGGTATTGACGGACTTTCAATGAGTCTCGTTTTACTTACGGGTTTCATAACTACTCTGGCAACCTTGGCGGCTTGGCCGATCACTCGTAATACACGGCTATTTCATTTCCCAATGTTAGTTACGTACAGCGGTCAAATTGGGTTGTTTGTTTCCCGCGATATCTTGCTTTTCTTCTTCATGTGGGAGCTGGAACTAATTCCAGTCTATTTACTTCTCTGCCTATGGGGTGGAAAAAGACGCCCATATTCGGCCACAAAATTTGTTTCATACACAGCCGGCGGCTCTATCTTCCCTTCAGTAGCAGCCTTAACCACGAGTTTTTATGGAAACGGGGTACCCTCTTTTGATATCCAGATTTTAATGGGTAAATCATACCCCATCTCGTTGGAAATTGCTCTTCATTTAGGCTTTTTAATTGCCTATGCAGTTAAATTGCCGATATTTCCCTTTCACACCTGGTTGCCAGACACTCACGGAGAGGCGCATTACAGCACATGCATGTTACTAGCTGGGGTATTATTAAAAATGGGAGGATACGGGCTGATTCGAATCAATTTAGAGTTACTGATTCATGCGCATTGTTTATTTGGATCCTGGTTGATATTGCTCGGAGCAATTCAAATTGTATATGCTTCTCTAGCTTCTACGAGTCAGCGTAATCTCAAGAGAAGGATAGCCTATTCATCAATTTCCCATATGGGTTTTGTTACTATTGGGATTGGTTCTTTGACAGACGCGGGTATTAACGGAGCCATATTGCAAATGATATCTCACGGCTTAATTGGCGCAGCGTTATTTTTCCTTGCAGGTACTTGCTACGACAGAACGCAGACTCTCCTTCTTGATGAATTGGGGGGAGTAGCAGCTCCGATGCCTAAACTATTTACAACGTTTAGTGCATTTTCGTTGGCATCTCTTGCATTACCAGGAATGAGTGGTTTTGTATCGGAATTATTGGTATTTTTGGGGGTTGTTACCAGCAAGCAATACTCATTTTTATTTAAAGCAGAAATTATAGTGCTGGGGGCAACCGGTACAGTATTAGCTTCTATCTACTTGTTATCCATGTTACGCCGAATGTTTTATGGCTATAGATTGTCCAATGAATCAAATCCTTATTTAATTGATTTCGGTCCGAGGGAGGTATTTACCTCGACTTGCCTTTTCCTACCAATATTAGGTATCGGTTTGTACCCAAATTTAATTTTACCTATACGGAGTAGCAAAGTGTTCTCAATCTCGTTTTCATATTCGGATATGGGGTAAGGAGGGGGCCAACTTAACTAAACTACACTGCTATAAATAAGTTGATACAAAAAAATTGATTTTTAGTTCCTGCCTGGTAGAAAAGCTCGCCAACTCCAACTGCATCAGCACTTACGCACGAAATACTTAATATACGAAATACTTATATACGACACGTCCGTTATTTTCCAACGGTTTTTTCTCGCAATCGCTAGCACAAATAAAAATATACTGGGATGGGGAAACAGAAACAGACAAACATGTGAATGTAGTTACCCCCCCACTCATCTATCAAATGTTTGTTTTCGTTCCCCCATCTTATAATTATTTTTCCCACCAAATCTTCATCTTGTTTACTCGGTAAAATCGAAAAACCGACGAATTAAACGCCTTCATTTTCAACTTGGTAATTTTTAAATCTGTTGCTTCTATACCAGCCATCCGTAGTTATGTAATCCAACCCCCAACAAATTGACTCCCAAGAAGCAAACCCAAACTAGAAAAAAACCAGTAGATGCTGCCGCAGCTGGCCCCTCCCCCATCTGCTTTTTAGTCGTTCTAATATGAAGGTAAGTTGCGTGTATTGACCGAGTTACTAGCGCCCAAGTTTCTTTAGGGTCCCAGCTCCGATAAGATCCCCGAGCTTCATTAGCCCACACCGCTCCGGAAGGTATACCAATGGTTAATAACGAGAACCCCAAGCTTATCATTTGATAAGCCCATCTATCTAATTGATTAAGTAATTTACATCTCCTTGAATTTAAGGGTAGTAGATGGGGGAAACTCCGTGCATCAGTCCCGCTACGAATATTTAGTAAAGTACTACATTTGTTACAATTGTGTTTTAAATCGAAAACGGAGTAATTGCTTATCTTGCCATAAAAAATACTCGATGGAGATATTGCCGACAAAGATCCGCACGACGGGGTTGCATGACTCAACAGCGTCGTACTTACATGCGTCATCGACCGATGAGACTGCAAAGCAGGTACTAAAGGCGCGGATTGCTGCATCTCTTCAGGGAGGCCTAAGGTTGCAAACGAGTGAGTCAGCATAGCACCCGGCGCTGTAATTGCACCCGACAACCCATTCTGATTCCTGACTTCTGAAATTATGTATGATAAAGAGAAGCTCCATGAAGGAAACATTGATGACTCGTACAGATTGCTCGGTGGTATATGCCTAGTTTGAAACCAGCGGATTATTGAAAATTCCGTCGTGCAGAGAAAAGCAATTGTCATACTCTTCTTGCTAAGTTTATTTGACTTATCAAAACTGTAAAATAGATTGGCTGGATTCGGCGGCGTAGCAGAAAGAAGCATCAGAAATGAGATGTGAATAGAGGCGCGTTCCATATAGGTATACGTCGTAATGAATGGAGACCGGTAAATTATTCCAACTTGATCTGATCGGATTCAAATCAGTTACTACCAAAGTAACATTTTTCCTTTTTTTGTACAAATGCGAAGAGGTAGAGAATTACCGTTGTCATAACTTAAATAGAAACTAGTAACTAATTTCTATTGATTCGAAAAGTATACTGAACCATATGAATTACATATATATATATATATATTACAAATGGAAAATAAATTTATTTACATATAGATAGATTCTTTTTTTTTCCATCTATCCATTAAATAAATCTATATATAAAAGTTGGGAAACTCTCTAATGCCGCTACTCGGATTCGAACCGAGACGCTCTGGCACTGCTTCCTAAGAGCAGCGTGTCTACCTGTTTCACCATAGCGGCTGATTATATATATATATATACGAAGATATTTTATATTGCTTTGGGGTGGCATGTCAACATCTGTTTGCAAAAGATTTAATTGTATACGGACAAGTTGTCGAAATGGCAAGGCAAATAGAGGTTCTTTTGCTCCCGGAATGACTTATTTCAACAAATAGAAAACCAGTTTAGCAAATGATTCATTAAGTTGAAGTAGTATTGGTACTAGCATGTAACACCAGACATATATATATATATATGTATATATGTGCATATGTAGCGGAATATAGCGCAGTTTGGTAGCGCGCCATCTTGGGGTGATGGAGGTCACAGGTTCGAATCCTGCTATTCCGAAAAAAGATAAAGTTACTGGGTTTGTGAAGAAGTAGTTATAGAAGTTTGCCGCTTTCCCAGGCAAACAGTTGATAAACTGAAATACATATAGTTTTTACTTTAGGTGGAATTCCCCTGAAATATCTACAAGAAACTCCGAAAATAAGCAAAAAGAAGAGGTATTTTTGACTTAGTTTTGCCTTTCGGAGTCATTTTTTTTTGTCCTTGTCCATACTTAGGAAATTGGGAAGGGGAAAGTATAGTCCTTCATCGCTCTTTTGTTTCCTCGATTATTACATGTCCGCATTTACCGGGGAAAAGAAGTAGCAGCTGTTAACTAGTTAGCTACTAACTCCCGCAATATTAAAACTATTTTGCGTTTGAACTCGCTGCCCACTGAGTTCAATTTTCATTAGTCAAACTTATGCTGTAACCGTGATTGAGTAAATCATTAGCAACAAGTCTCAACACGGTCAAATAATATACCTCGAATTTCTAGGTAAGTATTCCATATTACAAAGTCGGATTTTTTGTTAACCTCAACGTACTGGTACTTCTTGGTGTTACACCCCTTCCCTTGTTTCGTAGTTTTTCACCTAATCATTCACTTCATATATATATATCTATATTACGTCTTCGAAAATGACAGGAAAAAAGTAATCTAATTTTTATTTCATAAATCTCTTTTATTCTCCACTTTTTCTGTTACATAGTAAAAACTTCTGGAACGACCGGTTAACACAGATTGGGCCAGGGAAAAAGCCCTTGATGCCACCCCCACGGATTCAGCTTTCCATGCGTGATTACGCATCTTTTTTCTTGATCTAGAAGTTCGTTTTTTAGGAACTGCCATATATCTAGTACTTTTTTGCAACTAACTTAGAACTGTGTTGATACGTACCGATAGAATGGATATAATAAAAAGAACTAAATAAAAACGAGCACGAGCAAAGGAAAAAAAAAAGTCAGTGAAGTTCTACGTTGTTACATCAATTCTCTAAGTATCTACTGATTCAATATCCGATATAAAAAAACTAGTTAAGATTTATATAGGTCTTTGCCGCCAAAATAAATGGAATCAACGACGAATCGAGTCATATTTTCTCTATATCCAGTAGTTCGCCTTGTTTTCTTCTTAGAATGAATCTTTTGTATCACCAGTTTCTTTTTGAAGCAACTGTGTAAGATTCTGCCTTTGACAACTGCATCATCCAACCACGGATATCCAAGATTGATGCTAGATTCATCACGAATAAGTAAGACCCGATTTATTGATATTTTTGTATTGGATGTCAAGACGGGTCGAACTGGAGCGAAGTGCCGAGCGTCGTGAAATCTTCCCTGTTCTACTCGGAGTTGTTTACCTCCGATGTCAATTATTGCATATTTATTCATCCTAATTTTCTCTCTTTATCTATCCACTTTTTTTTTTCGGTAGCAGAAAAAAATGAGGAGGTGGTTTGCAAACCTATTTGGAATCAAATTATCTAACTTGAATAAGTATCTCGGGCTTCTTTAAATATTGTCAAGTTTTTTACATATTTTTATAACATGAAACTAAGAAATTGTACAGGTGGGGTTTTTTGTCTAGTTAAACACTAAACATATCGTTTACATATATTCTATTTCATTTTGTTCCCAGGTTTTTTTTGACTCCCAGTCAGAAGAAGTTGAAAGCAACAACAAATTTAATTTGGACTTGATACGCTCGTGGAACTCCCAAATCAAAATGCCTGTTTCATCCCCTCGTGTCCGTTGGCAGCTTCTCGTTCGACTGGATCCCTATCCTTTTTTTTTCCAAAAGTTGCAAGAAGTTTACGTCGTCTGTGTGCGACTTTCAATACCTTTTCGTTAATTACTGCTATGTTCGTTTCCCTTGCCCTATTTCAGCAACAAGCTACGACTCACTCTATCGAGCAGTATTTGTGGGCTTGGATTCCAAAAAGTGATTTTCGTTTGAAAATAGGTTTTTTGATTGATCCGCTTACTCTTGCTATGTCAATATTAGTCACTACTGTGGGTATTTCAGTGATGGTCTACAGCGATAGTTACACGTGTCACGACTAGGGATACGTAAGATTTTACGCTTATCTAAGTTTGTTTACTGCGTCAATGTTAGGGTTAGTTTTTAGTCCGAACCTGATACAGATTTACGTTTTTCGGGAATTAGTGGGAATGTGTTCCTATCTGTTAATAGGCTTTTGGTTTGCAAGATCGAGCGCCGCAAATGCTTGTCAGAAAGCTTTTGTAACCAACCGCATAGGAGATTTTGGGTTACTGCTGGGTATATCAGGTGTCTACTGGATAACTGGTAGCTTCGAGATTTTTGAATTGTGTGACTGATTTTTCGAAATGAATAGCAACGGCGCAATCAATCCAATCTTCGCTAATACAATAGCCCTTTTGCTTTTTTTAGGTCCGGTTGCCAAGTCCGCCCAATTTCCACTACACATATGGTTACCAGATGCTATGGAGGGACCTACGCCCATATCGGCTCTTATTCACGCAGCTACTATGGTGGCTGCCGGAATTTTCTTCATAGCTCGAATTTTCAGCTTTATTTCAATATTGCCTCCAACGATGTATACTATTTCCTGGGTGGGCGGAGTAACAACCTTGCCGGGGGCCACATTAGCTCTTGGCCAGAAAGACCTGAAAAGGGGTTTGGCCTACTCCACCATGTCTCAGTTAGGATATATGGTACTAGCTTCGGGTATCGGTGCCTCCCGATCTGCTTTGTTTCATCTCATTACGCATGCTTATTCAAAAGCTTTATCGTTTTTGGGTTCTGGTTCAGTTATCCATTCCATGGAAAGAGTGGTCGGATACTCTCCCACTAGAAGTCAAAATATGTTTTTCATGGGTGGCTTAAGAAAATACATGCCAATTACTGGAACTACTTTCCTTCCGGGTACTCTTTCTTTGTGTGGCATACCCCCACTATCCTGTTTCTGGTCTAAAGATCAAATTATTACTGAAAGTTGGTTGCGCTCCCCTTATCTCGGATTAGCAGCTTCTACTACAGCAGGACTTACTGCGTTTTACATGTTTCGTATCTACCTCCTCACTTTCGAGGGAAATTTTCGTGCTAATCAAACAAATTATATTGATTCAAATAATTTTATGCCAACCACAAAAGATATTACTCCATGGGGTGGGGCTCAGCCAGAATCATTTACCGCAAAAGCATTTAGTAATGCTATATCTGCAACAAATACAAAACAAAACAGTGTCACAGAAGTTGGAAACCTCGTCATCAAGCGTCCTCCCGGAGGTGATTCAATTTGTGAGGGGAAGAATCAACCTCATTCCGAGCAAAACCTCTTATATCCAGAGGAATCAAATTCTTGCATGGTATTGCCTCTGATTGTTTTGGCGATACCTACCATATTTGTAGGATTGGCAGGGGTGGGAGTTGACCCAAGCCAAAAGGGAATTAGTTTAGACTTTTTGCTTGATTGGCTGATTTCTTTTGCTTCCTTTTCTGAAGTTAGTAAACGTGTTGGACCTTTGACGGAGACATTAACTAGTTCAATCCCTTCACTTAGTTTATCTATTTTTGGATTATTAGTTTCTTTCAGAGTTTATGGACAAGATAATGAAATTGTCGACACAGAATTTTTTGAAAAATTAATCAATAGAAATTTGATAAGTAATTTTGTATCTTCCTTAAGAGGCTGGTCCATCAATCGGGGTTATATTGATTATTACTACAAAGCTTATTTCACTCGAGGTATAGCTTCACTCAGCAAGCTAGTTCTGCATTTTGATCAATGGATAATTGATGGGTTTACCAACGGCACTGGTGCATCAAGTCTCTTTGGTGGAGAGAGTATGCGGCACGGGAAAAATGGTAGAATATCTCAATATCTACTCGGATTAGTAATTGGAGTTGCTTTACCGATATCGGTTGTTGATTTCCCAATTCCGCCTTTGCCGTAAACTGCTACTTTCGTTTCACGAAGCTCCAATTCGTGTTCATTTCTCCCGACTATTGTTCATCTTCCCCATCCCCATCTCTTTCCCTTTTGCTCCTTTTATTCCTCAAAGATATTACTTATTCCTACAAAGTAGGAAAATCCTGTGGTTATTCTACTACGCTTCTTGGAGGGGGGGGAATAGAAAGTACTAATTGGTGATTGATCGATACAGATCGTGGGGGGCTTGTGGGGTTGATCCCGACCCCGATCGATTGCCCCCCCCCCCCTCTCCGATGATTTGGGTAGGGTACCCTTCCATTCAAACGGGATTGCTATCGCCGCCGCCTCCCCCCTATAATGCTATAATACGAGTTAGGGTGTACGCGAAGTTTACTTCACGAAATGTCGGAGAAAGCTTAACGTATTACAGATTTAGAGGCGGTTCAAAGAACAAAGGTCTTTAAGTATGTATGAGACTGAATCCCCCAACACTTTCCTCGGTAGCTCAGCGGTAGAGCGGTCGGCTGTTAACCGATTGGTCGTAGGTTCGAATCCTACCCGGGGAGATTCGTCAATAATTCCTAGTAATTGGATAGTTGTATTTGCCAAAGATGCCAAATAAAATTGCATGACCCACCAACCAGTGAATGATTCACTATCGTGCTTATTTCCAGCTCTAAAAATTGGGGAGAAGAAGATTTGTGCGTCCTTCGTCCTTACCCCCCCCCTTTGAATACCCCAAGGGTCCTGCCTATCCTATGAGGTCGTTTTTTGGGGCCCCCACTTCAATTCCGGTGTATTGAGCGATTAGAATGAGCGAATCAATTAGTCATCTGGAGAAGGGAGTAAATCCACAAATTTATGAAATAGAGGATCTATTTCAAGCGTGACGTTGATGTTAAAAAGCTGTTTCGCAAAATCCCTACGGAAGAAGCTATTGCTCCCTCCGAATCTTCTTTCTAAACAGAAAGAATCATAAAAGACTCATCTAGGAAATGGCCTTCAGTTCCTTAACTATTTAAGATGCTGTGACAAAATGATTTGTATCAGTAAAAGGAAAATATAGACCTTCCTTTTACTGATTTGGCTTCTAATTCTATTGCTAGAAATCTATACAGAATGAGGGGTATCTAAGATTTGTTCTATGAACTTTCCTGAGAAAATTGTTTCGTCGCTCGATCCAGTGACGCCCCACCAAACCAGAACGGATTGAATAGATATTAATAAATTTCAAGCAACATGTTATAGATAAGAAAATCCTGAAATCGGCAACGGTTTCGCCTCATCCATTTGTTTCTATGAACCAGAAGCCTAAACCGAATAAATCGCTCTGGGAAATCTTCTGCTACCACGTAGGAATCAAAGCGAGCGGGACTAAATGTCTGCGGATATTGCAGATATATATCCATAGAGGAAGTTTCTTTGACGTATTCAAAATCTCGCTCCTCTTCCTCCATAGGGAGATTATTACACCGCTTAATAGGTGAGTCAGGTTTCAATTTCGGATTATCTTCACGATAGAGAAAGAAATTTTTAATTTTTTTATTTGACATTTTATTAAGGTGCTGCCTTCTCATACCGTAAATGGTGTAAAGCCTCCGCGCCAGTTCTTTCGTCGGCAACAAGCTGCGACGCGAGGGAGGAATGTTAGGATCTGGCTGGAACAGAAGCATGGGGTCCCATATGAAGCGCCCCCCGAAGAGTCGAGTCGTTTCATCGAATCGATTACAGTGTGTTTCATATTCATTAGATGAGTCGCCGGATATTCCCAATTCGATAAATTGCTCGCGTAACAACATATTATCCAACCGGTTTTCCAATCTTTCAATAGATTTATCTGTCACATTAGTCGCAGATTTTTCAGAAGTGAATAGATATCCGCTTTTATCACACCATTTACTTTTGTCACCCTTAATCTTATTGAATTCAAAATCTTGTTGGGGTATATAATTCTGATTTTGGTAGAGAAAAATTAAATTATACAAATGATTGGGTTCAGATAATACCCTCATCAATTCATAAGCCCCGCTTCGCAGGAAACGGAGACGCCAAGCCTTATGGGACCAAGTGATCTCACGCGACACTTCCGTCGGACTTGAGTTTATTAGTTCGGGTGACTGTTGCAGTTCGAAGTCGGTTAGACTGCTAAACCCCCCCTTTCTCACAAATTTAGAAGAACGACTTCTAGAGGTTACACCTGAACAATACTTGGGTTTATCGATAGGAACGGAAAAGGAAAGACTATTACTGTGTTGACTTCCGTCTTTACAAAATTCCGAACGTGAGAAATTAGTCGAGAGGTTTTCTAGTACGCCACAAGCTAGGTTCAAGTCATTCTCTACGAGTTTGTCGATAACAATGAAATTTTCCTCCTTTCTCATATCCCTTTGGAGCGAATCGCGAGCAACTAATCCAGCTAGTATCCCTAGGATATGCGAAAATAGAGTGAATTCATTAAATGTTGACTTGGTTATTGAAGGTTCCACATACCAGTTAGACAAATAATAAAATCGCATTTTTAACGCGTTACGACCAATGTATGTATTTGTGATATAAGTATCTATCAAACTATTCTTTGAAGTAGCTTCCGCTATCTCGTGAGAAAATATTTCCCATTCAGAACCGGATTCTATCCCATTGCCCATATCACTAGCAGTCGAATGTTGTCTATGCAAAGCTAATTCAATTGCGTCGCTACGTAGAATCTTACTTCCTTTGGAAGTACCTATTAATAACGCCTCATTAGCAAGAAAAAATAAATCTCGTTTACTATAACCCGTAGTTTCAAACCCAGTACCTTCAATAAGAGGAAGAGGCGGATTAGCCTCCATTTTGCAACCTTTGATACGTAATAGAATTGATAATTCTTTATGACGTTGATACCCGTTGGATTTTCGAAAATTTATTAATTAGTTTAACCGGTTCGGAGCTATTGGGGCTGGATCTATCCTCGCAGGTACGTGAGTCGTAGCGATGACAACATTCCTGCGGATGTTGGAATTGCTGCGCCTGTCACCAATACTTTTCAATATTTGGCAAAGTAAGAATTTGGGATCAGCTTCTAGCTTATGATACGAACGATGAATATTCAATTCATGAATATCTTGAATCCATAGTGTACAAGGAGACATCTCTTTCGCCATTTCAAAAACGAAATTTAATCGGTGTACGCTTTCTTTCGAGATGAAATTTCCACGTACATTATTAAAGAAGGATCGGTTGTATATCAGCTTTTTCAATGGTAGTTTCACCACTGGAAAGTAGGAGTCGAATGCTACATCTCTAATAATGGAAGATCGGCCAGTTTCTATGGGTCCTACTAGCAAAATTCCTTTAGATGGTAATAATCCCGATTGGAGTGAAATAGGTATGTCATGACATGGCATATCTAGTAGACTGCCTCTTCGTCTCGTTGTTACTGAAAATAGAAGATTTCTCTCGAGAGCGGAAAAGGCCCACTTCTCCGCAGGATCCAACTTACGGATCTTGTGACTCAATAGATCATTTTGCCAGAATTGAAGTAAGTATGCCAAAACATTAGATCTTTCCTGTGGATAAGGTTCATGAGAAATCTCGTTGCTCGATAAATCATAATTGGAATTCAATTTCGACACATACCTGCGAAAAATTTTATTCGTCACTAGGTGTTGAGTCAGTAGTTCTTTCTTACTATCTAGGATATCGGAGCTTTCTTTATGAAACATCCATGAATCGAGTTCATTTTTCACAAAGAAAAAAAAGATTATATTATTTATATAATTCAAGAATCTATTCAAAGAATAGATTAGTAGATCTCTCGTTGACATTTAGCTTGTCGAAGGGGAATACATTACCTCTTTCAAATAGGATCCACGCGTTGGGTCTGTTAGATATTCAATAGTGTTGAAACGTTTCCATGGATGAAAGGAATTGAAACCCGAAACGGCAGACAAAGGGTGTTTGAATAATACAAGAACAATTAATATCGAAAGAATGAAGTAATAGCAGATAGACCTATTGGAAAATTGAGATCCTGACCATCCTCCCGAATGTAAAATCTCCGCTTCATCAGGAATTTCTTCGAAAATAAGAAGACCTATCTCGGATACTACAGTATTGATAGAATCGTTGTCAAATCTCAATCCTAGGCTTTGCAGTCTTTGGGATAAATAGGCTTTCGCGCCATCTACTACATCCTCAGCAATTCTTTTATAAATCCTGGGAAAAATATGATTCGAGTCATAACTTATTTTAAGTACTATTTCTGGATATGTTTCTCTAATCAGATCGTAGAAGTATCTCCACCAGGTAGGGGTAAAAAACCAAGGTATATAATCTCTAAATAAGCTCCATTTTTCACCGATATTGTCTCTCCAAAAGATCCAAGAGATCTCATATCTGTTCAAATCTTTTAATAATTCATTGAATTTTATAAAGTGGGATGGACGAATAGCCTCTTTCCGGATAGATTGATCCGCATAGTCCGTATCTTCGCGTGCAACCTCCTCTCCAATCGATTCTGCTAGAGATCTCGATGTTACATCGTTGCATAATGGGAGTCTTAGCGACCAGTAAGATGTTTCCATTTCTTCCGGTTCCCAGAAATACCTAATAGGCAAATTCTTTTGATAGACTCGATCCAATACCAGATTCTTGGGACGGGGTTGGGATCGCCGATCCGACGATGAATTGGAGTTTATCGACGTCTTCCCCAAATAAACTCCAGCGCTACTGCACGAATATAAGAAGGACTCTATCGCTTCACGAGGAGATGAGTTCAAACTCGCCAGTAACCTATTCAGATCCGAAATAGAGTTGGAAAGTCCATCTGAATGAGTTACTAATACTGTGGCTGTGGATTCATGCAGATTAGACGAAATAAATTGAATTGGCGTGAGTACGTGGCCAGCAACCTCCCTTGCTGTTTGTTTCGATAAATTGGATGACAACGAATCCGACAGTTGGGGATGAATAAATGAGATGATATTAGATGAGATGGTTTCATCTTCGGAGCCCGCATAGAAGTTTTCCAGGACGTCGAGATAACTACTGTTGCATCTCCCAATAAAAAAATCCCTTTTGATTCTCGGAATAAAGGTGCTTCTAGCACAGTTCCGTATAGGTGAGTCATCTAGAAAATTTAGTTTACTAACCTGATCGGAAATGTATCTTGAAATATTCCCACCAATATCTTTAGTTGAATCTCCCCCACGGTTTAAATCATGCAGAAATAGATTCCAAAATTCCCTCCCCGCAACGGAAAGAGCATCGCTTGAAAATGAAAATCCTGCTCGGATGGGTTCGATGCGGGGCAACCCGAGAGAAGTGGGATTCACTGCAGGTTCCAGCTCGGTCGAAGAGCCTACCGATTTCTCACTCATTAACAGTTTGGATTCAATGAAGAAACTTTTTTTTCTCTCAAGAATTGTTTTGAGGAAAAGTATCTGTTCGTCAATGTAACCATCGAATAAACTTGATAAAAGATCAAGCTTCATGATATCTATCTTGTTCAATTTCTCGAGATCTATATCGTTCAATTTTTCGATGCAATAATCAATGGTATATATCAAAGCTTTCTGGCGAGTAACCTCAGCAACAATCATTTTGTAAAGAAAAAAAGCATTGAGAAATCGGTGAAAATCTTTTTTGTTTTGTTGATTGTTACTACCGAGACTGACACCAATATTACTTAGTAATTCGTTTCTTATTGTTGATACGCGGCAAATTGATTCCTCCAAGTCATACTTTAAGACTTCCCCGGCGAGGGAAAGAGACGAATCCCCGGTCGTATCGAGCCATCTATGCACATTTAACTGAACATTTCCATACTCACCAACTTGAAAGGTAATATATTCGTTCAATAGGCGCTCTACGTTATCCTTCCATTTCAATACTATTTATTCAGTTGCAATTCTTGTTACACCGGTGTACTCCCCGCTCCCCGTCCAGCCATCCAGCCGATATTTGATTTGGAAGAAATATTCAGTAAATAATGCGCAAAAGTAGTCATAGAAAAGAAATATGTATGTTGAGTAGAGAGGTATGATTCTACTTCGTCCATACAATTTAACTAAATTGTATATTGAATGTATGTTACCCTTTTCTTCCAATTAGTTTAAAAAAATAGTATTTTCACTTTGATTACTTATTTTTCTAGGTCTACCTGAAGATATTTGGAAATAGTTTGGAAGAATCTCATTGAGGTTGAGGTGTCTGCTACTCGCTAGCCCAAGTTTTTTGCCAGATATTTGAGTAAGCGGCATATCACCCTTCGTTTTCAATGGAAATCCTTTCCCAGATTTGACGCTATTACTGACGTCAATAACTATTGCCCCACTAAAAACCAGATTTGATTTCTCAATTATCGAGAGAAATTCGGTGAGTCGATTTATTAATCCATTTTTCATTTGTGAATAAGTGTGTAGAATGGGAAATTCTTCCCCATTTTTGTCATAATCCAATCCGGATATACAGCCACGAAACGACGTCGTCTTTTCACAAGGCGTAAATGAAGACAAGTTGGAAAAGGCTTCTCGCTCGAAATAAAACATCGACCCATCCCCCTGGTGATCTGCTGAATCTCCGGATTCAAGTAACGCCTTGTCGTAGGAGTTCAATACTACGGTACTTAATGAGTCGTTTCTCAATTGTGTTGCTTGTAACCGACCCAGATCTCGCTTGTTATGACTTTCCCGAGAGAATAACGAATCGAAATCACTTTGGTTGTTTCTATAAGCTACCCGGTAGTTATAGAATTTGAAAAACCTACTTGAGTTTTGTAAACACCTATCCCTGCAAAATCCTTGAATCCTTTCAGTCTCATCCTTGGATATATCTCTGCCAAGGAGTGAATCCCTCGCTACGCATGCCTTCCATCGACCGTAACCCAGAGGAATCATCGCATCATAACGAACTTGCTTCCCTTTTCTTGTTGAACCTGCAGAAATATCTTCGTTCAAACCTAAGTAATGGGAAACAGGTATTCCCCTCTTTCCATCCTTTCCAACAGATAAAGATCTTTTGAATCGGGGAAAGCAGTCGCGGGAGAAGTCACCAGAAATTTCTGCTTGTTTCTTTACTACTTCGTCACCCCCATTAATGACTCCCGCTAATGCAAAACTGCCTTCGATCGACCTTTTGTCACTCAAGCAATGCATAGAAATTGGTATTGTTAGCAACATCAGCATCTCCAGGGTGATGCCACTATCTCTTTTTAGTGAATCACGCAGATTGCGTAAAAATAGTGAACTCAGAAATCACAAGTCAGATAATCTGATAAAAGGTTCATAATTGGAAGATGGACTAGTGAAAAATCCTTTGAGATGTTGGTTTTTCAATGATTCGAAGAAGTGGTCTAATAGACTGACTTCTACTAACTCTGAAATTTTAGATGAAAAATCTGGACTTCCTACTCTTTCTTTTGCCACCTTTTTTACCTTACTTTCTTTCTTCATATTAATTCCATGCGGTAGATACTATCTATTTTCCACATTTATTATACCAATAAATTTGAAAATTTCAAGATATTATGGAATAAATATTTCAAAGGAATCTAGTGATTTCCGTGAATAGTCGTATCCAAAACTGGCATTAGATCGGGAATTATAAATTGTTATTGTCGGGGAGACCCACACACATCCCACCCACCTTAACAATGATTATCTGTTCCAAGCAGAGAGATGGGATCAAATTACCCAATTGGATGGGCGAACGACGGGGATTGAACCCGCGCGTGATGGATCCACAATCCATTGCCTTGATCCACTTGGCTACGTCCGCCCCCTCTGTCGATTTAGTTGGCCCCCCCCCCCCGGACGTGAACGAGATCTATCCGTTAAGCAAGCTAGATAGGTTCTTCGGTTGATACACATACATGTTGACTTTATGTATATAATGAGACAATAGAAAAAGAAAATCTTTGAAATCAGGAATGCACTCTCAATTTCTTTTATCTAAAAGATTTAGGTGGGAGATTACAAGCATTCTGCAAATCGGAGTAGGAAACTTCGTAATCCATCAAATTGCAGAAGGATATTCCAAATAGTTTTCAGAATTCAAGGTTGGGAACTGATAATCGTGAAATTGTGACAAGCTGTTATCATCCTCTCTATCCGTTCTACCGCACGAACCTTCATCTCGTTGGACACCAAACCTCCTTCCGGAGTTAAGAGATTTGGTATCCAGTTGTGCCACATAACCAGAAGGATATTATCCGTTTGTAGAAGGAGCTTCAACAGAAGCCAGGTCTAGGGGGAAGTTGTGAGCGTTACGTTCATGCATGACTTCCATACCTAGGTTAGCACGGTTTATGATATCAGCCCAGGTGTTTATAACACGACCTTGGCTGTCAACCACGGATTGGTTGAAGTTGAAACCATTCAAGTTGAATGCCATAGTGCTAATGCCTAAAGCGGTGAACCAGATACCTACTACGGGCCAAGCAGCTAAAAAGAAGTGTAGAGAACGAGAATTGTTGAAGCTAGCATATTGGAAGATCAAACGACCGAAATAGCCGTGAGCAGCTACGATGTTGTAGGTTTCTTCTTCTTGACCGAACTTATAACCTGCATTAGCAGACTCATTCTCAGTTGTTTCTCTGATCAAACTAGAAGTTACCAAAGAACCATGCATAGCACTGAATAGAGAGCCGCCGAATACGCCAGCTACACCCAACATGTGGAAGGGATGCATAAGGATATTGTGCTCAGCCTGGAAGACGATCATGAAGTTGAAAGTACCAGAAATGCCTAGAGGCATACCGTCAGAGAAACTTCCTTGACCAATTGGGTAGATCAAGAAGACGGCGGCAGCAGCTGCGACAGGAGCCGAGTACGCAACAGCGATCCAAGGACGCATACCTAAACGGAAGCTCAGTTCCCATTCGCGACCCATGTAGCAAGCTACACCAAGTAGGAAGTGAAGGACGATAAGTTCGTAAGGACCACCATTGTAAAGCCATTCATCGACGGAAGCTGCTTCCCAGATTGGGTAGAAATGTAACCCAATAGCTGCAGAAGTAGGGATGATAGCACCGGAGATAATGTTGTTACCGTATAGCAAAGAACCAGAAACGGGTTCGCGAATACCATCAATATCTACGGGAGGAGCTGCGACGAAGGCAATGATGAATACAGAGGTTGCGGTTAGTAAGGTGGGAATCATTAAGACACCGAACCATCCGATGTAAAGACGGTTTTCGGTGCTGGTGATCCAGTCGCAGAAGCGACCCCATAAGCTTGCGCTTTCGCGTCGTTCTAAAGTTGCGGTCATGGTAATTTTCGGTTTTCGAGATATAATTAGTGATTCCCCAGGCTAGTAAGCCTGTTAATTTGTAATATATCACAAAAACCTATCTGTGTCAACCGAAATTAATTGAGTCCCCAGAATTCTCGGATATGGGGGCTTCTTTTCGATGTCTCAAACAAAATTTAGCCGTTGTTTTACAACAAGGCTTTCTTCCTTTTTCAGAGAAGAATTAAATTCTTACTCTATGCACTATGCGGTGCGCGCCTCAATTAATTTCAGTCTCTGAAAAAACTGGTCACGCGTCAAGCCTTTTTGCGAGGCACTCCGCAACTCTGCATTGGCCCCCCCCCGCTATCTTATTTAGTTAGAAGGAGTCTAATAATTAACAACCTGAAAGAAGAAGTAGTTGTCAATCCCCACTTGTGGCTTAGACACCCGTTATTTGTCACCGACTCCTCACTCAACCATTTCTCCATAGTTTCTTTTGATTCCCCGATAGTTTGTGCCCCGGTTCCAATCCACAACGGAAAGATTGTGGATTGGAACGAATCCGAAACTAGCGGAAATGGGCAAAAGCTTTGTTAGCTTCCGCAACTTTATGAGTCTCCTCTTTTTTTCGTATGGCACTACCGGAATTCCTGGCGGCATCCATCGATTCATCACTCGATCTTAAAGCCATACTTCGACCTGAGCGTTTTCGACACGCGATTAATGACCACCGGATAGCCGAAGCTTTTCCCTCTGCCGGTACTACTTCAACGGGAACTCGATAAGTTGATCCACCTACACGTTTGGTTTCTGTCACTACATCGGGAGTTACCCCGCGCACCGCCTGTCGCAGAACAGACAGTGGGTTCCTATTTGTCTTTTACCTAATCCGCTTCATAGCCTGATAAAAAATCTGATAAGCCAGTGATTTCTTGCCATTTTTCAAGATACGATCAACTAGCAGATTTACTAATCGATTACGATAAATTGGATCTGATTCGATATTTTTCTTTCTGTTCGCTACACTGCTCCGATGTAACACGAGTTTACAAATATAAATATGTCAGATTTCAATCAATTCTTTTATCTCAATGGTATCTCAATCTACTATTTTGGCTTTTTCACTCCATATTGTAGGGTGGATCCACCGGTTAGTCGAGGATCTCCCTCCAAACTGCACGTGCGACTTTCATCGAATACAGCTTTCCACATGATTAAATAGAAACTATTCTAATGATTTTGAACCATTTATTTTTTTTTAATGCAAATCATATTTACTCATCGCACACTGAGTATCCGTTTTCTCCTACTCCACGGATAAAATCTATTCCACGGATAGAAGAAGTCGAAGTCTAGATATAAAGGAAGAAAATCTTGCAATTCAGTTATCTTACTGGGAATGTCCGTAGGTTTATCAATCCAACCAGTAGATGTGCATGAAGCCTTCACCGAATCTCCGTAGTCGTAATCTAAACCTGTTCCAAGAGGAAAAGACATCCTAGGACTTTCCAGGTGAGAGTCTAGGTAAAACTCAACTTACTGGAATAGAACACCTTAGACACCAAGTTGTTTCATACAAATAGATAGATAATAATTAATCTCTATCAATCTCTGTAGTAGCAGGCTTTAGTCCCCCGGCAGTGCTGGGTCGGCTACACATTTAACATATCAGAACAACTGATACGGAATCATTGCAATGATACAAGTTATGACAATGTTCTGCAACGCACTAGAACGCCCTTTTTTACGATCCTTCACCCCTACAGCATCTAAGGTTCCTCTAACAATGTGATACCTAACACCGGGTAGGTCTTTGACCCTTCCACCTCTCACGGGGACCACCGAATGTTCCTGCAAATTATGGCCAATGCCTGGTATGTAAGCCGTTACCTCAAACTTGGAGGTTAGTCGAACTCTCGCGACTTTGCGTAGGGCAGAGTTGGGTTTTTTCGGTGTAGTCGTGGAATAGTCGACAGCTCCAATGTCACT